TTGTATAAATTGAATTAATTAAATTCAATTTTTCTCGTTCGATCTCAGAATAGCCATTCACCCGAAACCGATCTGCTTCCGTTTCAACTTTCCTTAAGCGTGCCTGGGCTTTTTCCAGCTGTTCAATCGCCCCTTCCCGTAGTTCTTCTGAATTTCGAATAGTTCTCAAGATTCTCTGTTTTCGATTATCTAATAAATCACTTAATGAAAGTAGATTCTCTTTCCATTCATTTCAAAATGTCTATGATCTCTTCCCGAACCAAACATGAACCTTTCGATTCATTTGGCTCTCACACTCAATTACTTATGGTAAATTTCCCTATTTTTTTATGTAATGAACCTATCCTCTTTTCTCTATTTATATTTTTAGAAAATATTGAAAACAATTCCCAATAGAAGACTAGAATATTCAGAGGACTCTTCTGACCAAACAAATATATGTCAGCAAAGTTGTTTTTTTTCTTCAAATCCAAAGAATTCTTATTAATTTATACATAGGTCATCGATTACGCATTGGTTGTATATAAAGGGAGGGTAAAATTCACCCGTTTTTTTTCAATTTCTCGCCGTAAAGAGGATTCAAGCTATTTTATCGACATGAGTGTTCTATATCGAAAAAATATAAAAATTTTCTTGAAACCATTTCATTTCTGTATTAACATAGTGGTAGAAAGAGTACTACACTGCGTCTAGACTTCAAACTATTCACTTTAACCATGGTAATAGTCCAAAATTATTGGTTAATAGAGAATCAAAGTAAATTTACCAATAAATCACGAAATGCTATGGTTCTTCAATATTTTTTTTATTAAATTCTTTTTATATTAAATAAAAAAAAATGGAATTAATTAATTCAGAAGTAATTCGCGGGATTATGCACATTTTCTTAGTTATAACGAAACAGTGCAGTTTAGTTGGATCCAATCTATTCTTTGAAATAAACAACTCGCACACACTCCCTTTCCAAAAAAAACCAATACACCTAACACTACACTTAGATTTATTGGATTTGTTGCTAAAATATCGGTATTAAACCCGAAACTTCCGGCGGATGGCCAATAGCCCAAACAAAGGAAAGAATCGGTTATATTTTTCATATGATCTCATCTCCTCTTATGAATAGACTCATTTTCTTTCTACGACTCCTATATTATTTGAATTGGTCAATTAATTGGAAGACTCCCTATAAGAATGATACTTATTAGAATTCGATACTAGTTCTTATGTCAATTGTAAAATCTCTCTAGTTTTAACACTTTCCAAAATTAAAAAAAAAAAAAAAGAGTTCGTTGGACTAAAAAAGAGAAGAAAGAAGGCGAATCAGTATGTAAATTCTTCACCTTTCAATTAGTCCTTCCCCTGTGTTCTTGTCCTAACGTTTAAATAATTTTAGGAGTGAAATCTTAATAAAATTCGAAAAAGCAAGACCGGAAAAGCAAGTCGACGGAAAAAAGTATATCTATTTTTAGTTTTATTTTTTTAGAATTAAACAAAAGGATTAGCAAATAAAAGCGCTAATGCTACAACCAGCCCATAAATTGTTAAAGCTTCCATAAAAGCCAGACTAAGCAATAAAGTACCACGTATTTTCCCTTCTGCCTCTGGTTGTCGTGCAATCCCTTCTACAGCTTGCCCTGCAGCAGTGCCTTGACCAACCCCAGGTCCAATAGACGCAAGCCCTACGGCCAAGCCAGCAGCAATAACGGAAGCAGCAGATATAATTGGATTCATGATAATTTCCTCGTAACCTAAATATAAAATAAAGAAATAGTTAATGATATAATCAACCAATAAATTATGAATTAATTATTCAATTACTAAGATTTATTCCGTTAAAGTAATTAAGAATAATTCCAAAAAAGAATAATAGTTATTTAACTATACGAATTACTTCGAGATTTCTTTTTTTGTCTCTACCTACATAGTTTTTTTGTGAATCTGTATAACCTTTGTTTTTATCTTACCTTACATCTGAAACCTTTCTTTGAATTCTTCGTTTTTTTTATGGAATTTCTTTAGTCATTAAATATTTAATCCACAATTAGAGATGAAAGGGAAGGTCTTTGTTTTTTTGAATCCCTATATAAATTTACAGTAGTAGCAGGGCAATTTTAGATATAAAATATTAGTTTATTTCAGATATATGGTTAGTTCATATATAACTAGTTCATATAGAATATCACATATACATGGGTTTCTTCTATGCTGTAAACCAATTATTTGTTTTTTAGCTGAAATCGAATTCAAAATCATTCTTTGAAACCTCCAAAACCAAAACAAAGAAAGAGTTATCTTATAGTGATCAGATTATATACACCCAGTTTGATCCCCCTCACCTCTACCCTATCCTTTTTTATCTTGTTGTTTTTTTTTTGAAGCCCTTCTTCCCCCTTTTTTTGTTATCCCATATGGATACAATTAATCTAAAAAATTCGTTAGACTTCATTATTGTTGCATAGAAATATTGGAATTTGAGTGATCTAAATGTAATTTTTTTGAATTCGATTTTGGTCAATCATTGAATTGAATGAAACGGGAATCTCTTCTAGTTCTATATAGTCTAGTTCTATATAGTATCTTTTTATCACACGTCGTAAACGTAAATATCACACATAATTATAACTCTTCATTTTTTTTTTTTTTTATATTTCTTTTCTAATATCTAATATATATATATATTGATGGTTACTAAGTAGATTATCTTGAGCCGCAGTAGATGTGCGGCAAGCTAAACGAAAAAGACTATTTTTTAGAAAACAACCAGTCAATGGTGGCCTTCCATGGATTCGCCTATATAAGCCGCAGCTAAAGTAGCAAAAATTAGAGCTTGAATACCGCTTGTAAATAATCCAAGGAACATGACAGGTATAGGAACTACTAAAGGTACTAAAGAAACAAGAACAACAACTACTAATTCATCAGCTAATATATTTCCGAAAAGTCGAAAACTAAGTGATAAGGGTTTTGTGAAATCTTCTAAGATGTTAATCGGTAAAAGGATTGGAGTTGGTTGGATGTATTTACTAAAATAAGCTAATCCTTTTTTTGAAAGACCCGCATAGAAATATGCAACAGATGTAAGTAAAGCTAATGCAACGGTAGTATTTATATCGTTTGTGGGTGCAGCTAATTCCCCATGAGGTAATTGTATGATTTTCCAAGGCAAAAGAGCCCCTGACCAATTAGAAACAAAAATAAATAGAAACATAGTTCCAATAAAAGGAACCCACGGACCATATTCTTCTCCAATCTGAGTTTTGCTCACGTCTCGAATGAATTCAAGAACATATTCAAAGAAATTCTGACCGAAAGTGGGAATGGTTTGCAGATTTCGAATAACTAGAATGGCTGAAACTAATAAGAAAGCAATTACAACCCAAGAAGTAATAAGTACTTGGGCATGTACTTGGAAACTCCCTATTTGCCAATAGAAATGTTGACCTACTTCCACAGCAGATATATCGTATAATCTTTTTAATGTGTTGATAGAACATAATAAAACATTCATATTGTCCTGCCCTCTAAAAAAATAAGAACTTAAAAGGGAATTATTTTTATTCAAACATCTCCTTTCCTTTTTTGATTTGTCTACTTTCATTTTTGATTTTGAATACCGCGACTAATCCCATCCAATTTTCGTTTGTTCTTTATATATATATATTTTATTTTTTCTGCAATTTATTACTAGTATAGTAACCGATTCCCTAAATTTATGAATCCCTCCAACCAAATCCAATAATTTATTTATCTTATTATTAATCAAGAATTTCTTATATAGCTAGAACGACCCTCACAAATTGCAAATACTAATTTGTTAAGAATTAATCGAATTGAGGCTATAGCATCATCATTAGCTGGAATCGAAATATCAGCTAGGTCCGGATCACAATTTGTATCGATTATACAAATTGTTGGAATTTCCAAAGTTATACATTCTCGAAGAGCCGTATATTCTTCTTGTTGATCGACGATTATTACAATATCTGGTAACCCCGTCATATATTTAATGCCGCCAAGATATGTTTCCAAATGAGCTAATTGTCTCTTCAATATAGCGGCATCCCTTTTTGGAAAAAAATGGAGTCTTCCCGTTTTTTGTTGCCTTCTCAAGTCCCTGAACTTTTGAAGTCGTGTTTCTGTAGTATACCAATTCGTTAACATACCACCGAGCCATTTTTTATTAACATAATGACACCGAGCTCTTATTGCAGCCCGCGCTACTGAATCAGCTGCTTTTTTTTTTGTACCAACAATTAAGAATTGTTTTCCCCCACTTGCTGCATCAAAAACTAAATCACAAGCTTCTGATAAAAACCGAGCAGTTCTAATAAGATTTATAATATGAATACCCTTACGTTTTGCAGATATATAAGGTGACATTTTAGGATTCCATTTTCTAGTACCGTGGCCAAAATGAACTCCTGCCCCCATCATCTCTTCCAAAATTATGTTCCAATATCTTTTTGTCATTTATATTTATCCCCACACTTTTCTTTCATTTCCATTTTTTTGATTTTGCAATGAAAGAAAGAGACCCGATATACTGAAATAGAAATAAATAAGTGTTCCGAAGGAACCTTCTCTTCTACCGAAGATTGGCCATTGCTACATGATCAGGCCATTTTTTCTATTTTATACGATTATTCTCTTTATTATTTTTATTTTATTACAAAAATGACCGGAGATGAATCCGCCCTTAGGAATCGTTCTTTGAGGAATTATTAAATCCTAGATTATTCGGATTTATCACATAAATTCTTTGAAATGAAAAAAATAATTCTCTATGGTGAGACAAAATATCTCTCATTTCGTCCTTGAATAAATTATTTTTTTTTGTTTCCAGGGTAATCTTGTTATATTGCATTGACTTTGAACGGTGCATTATTCTTTTGAACCCGGTACCAACAGGTATCATTCCTCCTAAAACAACGTTCTCTTTCAGACCTTTCAACCAATCTATGCGACCTCGGAGAGCGGCTTTTGCTAAAACTCTAGCAGTTTCTTGAAAACTTGCTTCAGATATGAAACTTTGAGTATTGAGAGATGTTTTTGTTATTCCCAATAATAGAACTCTATAGCAAATCGCCTCTTCTAAGGCACGCCCAGCTCGTTCGGCTCGCAACAATCCAATTAGTTCACCGGGCGAAAAAACATTAGACATTCCATCTTCTGAAACCAATACTTTGGATGTTATTTGACACACAATAATTTCTATATGTCTATTATGGATGTAAACTCCCTGGGATCTATAAACTTTTTGAATTTTATTAACCAAAGAAATACGACTTTGCGCTACAGTTAGCTCAGCACCAACCAAGAATCCCCAAGGAATGCCAAGAATTCTTGTTATACGCCCGTTCCAAGTATCAACTCTCTTTTCTAGGTTCATCGATATTGAATCAATCGAACGAACTTCTAATACCTGTTCCACTTTTGGAAGACCTTGTGTTATATCACCTGATCTAGATTTTTCATATATAAATGTAACTAATATATCTCCTTCAGAAAGTATTTCTCCATAATGGCCATGAACAGTTGCTCCTGGAGTCGCCAAATAAGGGTTAGCCAATCTTATCCCTACAGAATCCATTTGAACAATTAGAACTTGACCCGATTTTAAGTGTAGTTCATTTTTCGTTTGAACTATACATACATTTTCACAAATAAATTGCCCAAGACTAATTATTAGAAACGTTTTTTCACAATAATTATGATGGAGAAAATGCCAATTCAAATAGAATGGATTTAAAACGATGTTATTACATAGATCAGGTTTATAAATTTTCTCGTTTTCGTCCATTAAATAATATTTTAATACTTGAAAAGTTTCCTTGAATTTGTCAAGTTGCAAATTTTTATTTATCGAAATCTGATTATGAGTTATTAAACGGTAAAAATAAAAATTTGCAACTTGAAGGGCTATTCCTAAAGGACCTAACGAATTATGAATTGGAATTATAGGATCTCTTTGAATTGGATTAATTTCTTCTTTTATCCCATTGTAATATTTTACATCATTGAATGATCGTATTTGAAAACAATTAGATGATGACAAAATTATAAAAGATCGGCATTTCTCATTTCTATTCAACAACATACGAATAGTTCCGTGATTTTGGCTAAGTGATTCTTGAATTTTTTCCTTCGAATCAATAGAAAAAAATGGATTGATGTTGGTCCGATCCGACTCATTATCTGAGATAAATCCTGAACCGGGTGGATCATCCCTTTTTCTTATATATGAAATATGGGATTTCACTAAGTCAATTCGTAAGAAATATCTAACCAAACTATTTGTACTTACTTCAACAAAAGAAGCATGCGCATTTTCGAAAGAAGAAAATTTTTTGTCTTGATCCCAATTTAAGACTAAACAAGTCCGAACTAATTGAATACTTGTATCAGAAATTCCCCGAATTGATTTTCCATTTCTAGAAAGAATATAATTTATAACTTTAAGTTCCAGATTATCTCTTTCTTGGAACATATCTTGGGGGAAAAGTTTTACTAAATTGATACCATCCGCTATTTCATATAAAATGACGGGTCGAACCAAAACAAAATACTTTTTTTTTGTAATTGTGATCCATTGGACATAGATCCCATTTTTCATTTTTTTTGATTCTTTTAATTTTTTTTTTACCGTTCGGGGTGGTATCAAGATGGCACTGTGTCTGGATATTTTATCCATTTCTTCGGGAAAATAGATATCCCCGGAAAATATTTTTAATTCAATCTTTTTTTTTTTCTTCTCCATTCGGACCAATCCCCCTACTCGACTTCTTATATTAAAAGTGATTGGTGTATCTACTTCAACGATACTATTGTTCCGTACCATTATGAAAGAAGATTCTGGTAAAATATGCACTTCCTCGGGAATGAAAAAAAAGCGATCTACTTTGATTTGGTATTTTGGCTTAAATTCTTTAACTCCTTTATACTCAATTAAAAAATCCTCTTTTTTAAAAATGGAATTTATACCTATAGTCCTATATTTAGTAATTCCTGAGCTCTTTGTTCGGTATTGAGGATCGTCGAAATAAGCAAGAATACTATTTCTACAAAAAATACCATTGATTGGTATTTCAATCGAGATACTGGAACCTAACATTAGTTCTTTGTCTCGTTCTTGAATAGATTGGAATGGAAATGGAATGATGACTCTATTTCTCCGCCTCTTTGCTAATAAATACGTAGTATCATAAAAAATAGCATGATGTGTAAAATTACAATGATCTATACATATGATTTGATTAAATATTGAATAATCTGGAATCCTTCTTTCTTTTTTATCAGAAGGCTTGAAACGAAAAAATTTATGTCTTACTTGATCATTACTTACTAAAAGGTTATAAATATCTCTTTCTCCAGTAGAAAGAAAATGGATGCTCATTTGATCTTGATCTTTTCGGAGTGAAAAAGAGATTGAACCGGACCTGTATGATTTTCCTGATAATATCCATAAATGACTTGTTTTTGGTAAAATATGGACATTACTATATCGAAATTCTGATGCATGGTACACATCGGTACTCCAATGCATTTCTCCTTCTAAATCAGAATAGACATGTTTTCGAACTTTTTCTTTTAAATTCAAAGTGTCTGTTCCTGCGCGAATCTCGGCAATCACTTGTTCTGATTTTACATATTGATTATTTTGAACTAATAGAAAACTTTTTGGTGGAATAGTAACATTATGTGTAATATCACCACTTTCAATAGTTACATACAAGTCTATATAACATAGAAAAGCAGGATGCCCGTGACGTGTACGTGTAGGATGAACCAAATCCTCATTGAATTTAATTTTTCCATTATAAGGTGCTCGCACATGTTCTGCAGTACCCCCAGTGAATACTCCGCCAGTATGAAAAGTTCTTAATGTTAGTTGAGTGCCAGGTTCTCCAATTGATTGACCCGCAATAATACCTACAGCTTCTCCTAATTCCACCAAGTGGCCATGAGTAGGACTTTGGCCATAACACAATCGGCAGATCCAAGAAGTATTCCTACAGGTAAAGGGGGTTCTAATGGATATTGGTTGTGTTTGAAAGGTTTTAAATCGATTGATAAGTCCAATTCCAATATCTTGATTTCTAATGGCAATGCATCGCGAACCTCTGTATATATCATCTGCTAATACACGACCAATTAATGTTTGTATCAAAATTCTTTCCGGCATCATCCCATTCTGGGTATTCACCGAAATTCCTCTAAAGGTACCACAATCTGTTCGACGTACAACAATGTGTTGAACCACTTCAACAAGTCGGCGTGTAAGATATCCAGCATCTGATGTTCGTACAGCAGTATCTACAACCCCTTTACGGGCTCCGTAGCAAGAAATTATATATTCTGTTAAAGATAGCCCTTCGCGTAAATTGCTTTGAATAGGTAAATCAATCATTTGTCCTTGTGGGTCCGACATTAATCCTCGCATACCTACTAATTGATGTACTTGAGATGCATTTCCTCTAGCTCCCGAAAAAGACATTATATGGACTGGATTAAAGGGGTCGGTCATCCTAAAATTAGGATTCATTTCTTGTCGCAAATATTCACTTGTAGCATACCATATCTCAATGGATTGGCGTAATTTTTCTACCGCATGTACATTCCCATAATGATGATGTTTTTCCAAAATCAAGCTTTGTTGTTCAGCATCTTGGACTAGCCACCCTTTAGAAGGTATTGTTAAAAGGTCATCAATTCCTAATGAAATGGATGTAGCCGTAGCTTGACGGAATCCCAGAGTCTTTACTTGATCCAGGATATGTGATGTATATGCCATTCCGAAGTGATCTATTAATCTGCTAATAAGTCGTTTAATGGCAGTTCCACCTATCACTTTATTGTGAAAGACTAGATTGGCCCGTTCTGCCATAAGTACCTCCATATTCCACTCAGTGGGATTCGGTTCGACAATGGGTTTGAGTCAATGATTGGAAAACTTCCTTTTCTTTATCTTGATTTGTATAGAAATTCAAAAACTATGATCCTAGTTAAACCGGAAAGACCTGAATTTACACCGGTATCTTAAATTTGCTTATCTTAGATATCAACCATCTATATGATTAGATATCATATGAGTAGGCCCGGCAAAAACCTTGTATAGCTTCTTCGATTTCTCGATAAAAAGAAATATGACCAACAGTGGTTCGAATGTATATAGAACGAATTTCTTTTTTTGTACTTCTTACTACTAGATAATGCCCATAAATTTCATGATAGGTACCAAAAGATTCGTAGTGAACTTCGATAGGAACTTCTCTTGACGAAATAATGCGTTGATCTAGTCGCCAACGGAGCCACAAAGGACTATCGAAGTTGATTCTTTTCTGTTGATAAGCTCCAATTGCATCATAGGAATTACAAAAAAAAGGTTCTTTTTTTTTCGTATACTTATATTTATTATCTCGAATTCTTTCATTTTTAGAATTTCTGCAATTCCATGGATTATACCTATTTGAATAAATACCTCGGCGATTTCCACTCGTTAATACGTAAAGTCCAATAAGCATATCTTGAGTTGGTACAGAAATTGGATCCCCAATAGCCGGAGACAAAAGGTTCGTATGAGAAAACATAAGTAAACGAGCTTCTGCTTGAGCTTCTAAAGATAAGGGCACATGAACAGCCATTTGATCCCCATCAAAGTCTGCATTGAATCCCTTACAAACTAATGGATGCAAACAAATAGCACGCCCTTCTACTAAAATGGGTTGGAATGCCTGTATACCTAATCTATGCAGAGTAGGTGCTCTATTCAGCAATACGGGATGTCCCTGCATAACTTCTTGAAGTACTTCCCATACAATCGGTTCTTTTTCTCGAATTTTATTCTTAGCAATTCCTATGTTCGAAGCAAAATGTTTTCGAATTAGACCACGAATTAGAAATGTCTGGAAAAGTTCTATTGCTATTTCGCGGGGTAATCCACATCGATGTAATGAAAGTGATGGACCTACGACAATGACAGAACGCCCCGAATAATCAACTC